ATCTTTACGGTGCTTCTTCTATTTTCTATCAATTAGACCTTTATTTATCCTTTATCCATAGAAAAAGTTAATAGGCGTCTTCTCAATTTTGAATTCTATGAAGTTTCCTTCTTTGCTACAGCTGATAAAAATCGTTGTTTTAGACGATCCATATGTAGAAAGCCTCTGCTTGTTCTAGCATTTACTAGATTTTTCTTTCGTTTTTTATTTCTATAGTGGGGATAGTCGCACGTAATGACAGATCACGGCCATATTATTCAAAGCTTGTGGTAAGAATGGATTTCGTTCTAGTGCCCTAAAATAATATTCCAAAGCTTTCATATGTTCTCCATTACTTGTGTGGATAAGACCTATATTATATAGTATATAACTTCGATCATAGGGATCAATTTCTAGTCGCATAGCTTCATAATAATTCTGTAAAGCTTCCGCATAATTTCCTTCGGATTGAGCGGACATCCGTTACGGTCGTTATTCAATTCAATTAAAAGAATCTCCGTTACAGAACCGTACATGAGATTTTCACCTCATACGGCTCCTCCCTTAATGTGCATAATGAGAATATTTTTTTATCTTTTTGATTCCAGGCATTATTTATTCTCATTCTCAACTGAGTAGAGCTAGTGTTTTTACAATAAATCTCTAGCCAACCTTCCTGCAAGAGATCTTTTCTTAACATAAAACCTGTTGGTTTTGGATATAAATGATAAGGGAACCCCAACAATTTCTTTGTTTTCAACGTCTCCTAATTTCCGGGAATTAGTCACTTCAACAGACTTCGATGGTTATATAAGGTATCCACATACGAACGAGATGGGTGCTTGTTGTCCCAACCATTATTTCAAGCCACAGCCCGCTAAGGAGGGGGTAATGTCGAACAAAGTTTTGATTTTGGTGATTCCTAAGTGTAGTGATTCTTCCCCTATGTTGCTTATTGGCACTAAATACAATAGGATTTACCCATAAAACCTATAGGTGCAACCTTCCGCTTAATATAATACTAGAATCGATAAACGAACCATAGCATTTTAGGTTACATTAATCGAGGATACACGATAGAAGGAATTGTTCTGTTTCCAAACTTCACCTTCAAAAAGCGTAGATTTTTTTTTACTTGGCGTGTCTGTCTTTCTCATAAGAATGAGAGAAATGACTCAATATTAAAGAAATAAATGAAAAAAATAAGAATCAAATCGCACCATCTCGGTAATAGGTAAATGCCTCTTTTTCTCCTGCCGTTGTCGGAATTATTCGTAATAAGATATTGGCTACAATTGAAAAGGTCTTATCCAAAAAATTTCCATTTATTCGTGATCTAGGCATAGACAGAAATCCATTCTCTCATTATTCTCATTACCTCTCTCTCGTATGGGAAAAAGATCCCACAAAAAAAGAATTGTATAGTACAAATATTCTAGTAAAAAATAACATAAAACATAAAAAAATAGAAGAATATTTCTATGCTGAAAATCTAATAACTGCTAATTTTGTATACATAAAAGGTCTACACTCTACAATCAAAAAGAACAAGGTTTTTATTTATATGTCTATTATATATATGTTATTTATATATATTTATATATATGTATTATTTAAATTGAATAATTAGGAGTTTTTTGTTGAAAACTATAAATAGAAACTAAACCGGTTATCTAATAGAATTCTAATTTTGATTTAAGAGTATCCATAAATTTTAAATTTTAATAAATATAGATCGTTGATCTGTGGATTCGTTCTAATATTCATGGATTTAATCTGTTATCCAAATAGCAGAAAAAGAAGATAACTTTGTTTGGGCAAATATGAGTCAAATAAAAAAAACAATTTTTGTTCAAAATTTGCTTTTGACTTTGTTGAAAAATTAGAAGTTAAAATGGATTGGTGATACCTATTTAAAAATCAGGAATATCAAATACTCGCTATCCGTACTCACTCGGGTTTTGGGGCTACAATCTTTATGTAGGAGAGATGGCCGAGTGGTTCAAGGCGTAGCATTGGAACTGCTATGTAGGCTTTTGTTTACCGAGGGTTCGAATCCCTCTCTTTCCATATCTTAAGTTAATGAACCGATTTTCCTAGTCCCAATTGCTTCATTAATAGCAATGGATACAATTAGATTCCACTAGCGAGTTATTTATTTTGATATAGATCCTCAATTCTTAATTGCTGTGACAGGTAAACGTAAAATAAAATACAAAAAAACCAAAAATACTGGCAAGAGTAGACAAGGAATGAAAATAGAACCTTGGTCTATGGATCTATGATAGAGAGATAAAACAAGATATGGATCAACCTTGTATTTCTTTTCTTTAACCTTAGGTTAATTTACTTTCACCGAAAGGGAAAACTTTTAGGAACCCATGTTATGTTAGTTCGGTTTACGTCTGACGAGAATAATATTCTACGACTAGCAATTCATTTATCTTCAAACCGACCCATTTAGTATCTATTATTTTATTTATTAAGCCTTTATATGGGGCTGGGTGAAGGGTTAAATGGTTTGGCAATTCCTCACGAGGGAATGCCTCGATAGAATTTTTAATAAGAGCTCCGGATTTTGGTTTATCCTTCGACGTAATAATATCTCGGGGTTTGCAGCGATAACTCGGTATATCTACTATATAACCATTCACTAAAATATGTCGATGGTTAACTAATTGACGGGCTGCAGGAATAGTAGAAGCCATACCCAATCGAAAAAGGATGTTATCCAAACGCATTTCAAGTAATTGTATTAAAACTTCACCTGTTGACCCCTTGGCTTTTCTGGCAATCCGAACGTAGCTAATTAATTGTCGTTCTGTAAGACCATAATGAAAACGCAATTTTTGTTTTTCTTCTAGACGAATCCGATATTGAGATTTTTTCCCGGAACGCGGTTGGTTTCTAAGATCACGTACAGTCCTAGGCCTCTTATGAGTTAGTCCTGGTAAAGCCCCGAGGCGGCGTATTTTTTTGAAACGAGGTCCCCGATAACGCGACATAAAGACTCCTTCATTTTTAGATTGTTATTGAGTATTTACTATAGCACTATTTATTAGTATTATTAGTACTATATTATAGTATCTTTTATTAGTTACTTTACTTCAATTATTTATTTCATTATTTATCTTATTATTTGGAAATTATATTTCCAAATTAAATATATATTTAGATTTAGAATATCTAGATAATTCTAATCTAATATTTTATCTTATAATTATTTCTCATTCTAAAAGTTAGAAAATTTGAAAAAAAAAAATATTTTTACCCATAGAGTTGGAAGTGATAATCTTAATAAATTGATACTATTTGAACTATTTGAATATTCTTTGATTTCAAAAGGAATTCTCTATCATGTAAAAAATGGAATCAAAATGGAAAAGCCAGCTATCGGAATCGAACCGATGACCATCGCATTACAAATGCGATGCTCTAACCTCTGAGCTAAGCGGGCCCACATCACATAAATTTGCTATGCGCAGGAATTAACTACGGCAATAATTTTTAATTATTTAATATAATAGTCATTATTCGTAATTCCTAGGTCTTCCTAAAATAGATGAATCTATAAACAGTTATTTTTGTACAGTAATTTATATTGGATTTTAGTGTATTAGTCTATGTTCAATAAAATTAATAATTACAGTAGAATATTATAATATTTGAAATATTTAAATCAATATATTCAATAAATATAATATTTAATATATCTATATTTCAAATATATAAAAAATTTATAATTCTATATTGATTTCCAACTATAATCGGTTAATGCGATTAGAGGTTATAACTGATGAGACCCCCGCTTTTCTGCGTACTTTTATTTGTAAAAGTATTTGAAGAAAAAAAAGAAAGAATCGACCGTTTTACTATTTCAAAATTAGTGTAAAAGGGACAGTTCAATATAGAAATATCTATTAGATGGGGTACCTTTTCATCGATATTGAATTACGGATACAAAAAGGATAAAATTATTTTTTATTAGACCAAAAACGCATCCACTTTTATTATAAGTTCCTTCTTACTAAGATTTCCTATATAGATATTGGTAAGAAATAAAAGAGGATAACCCATTCGAGTCTAAATGAAAGAAACGAGGGAACGAGATATCACAACGAGGTCTTCATCTCAAAACAAAAAGAAAGGGGGATATGGCGAAATTGGTAGACGCTACGGACTTAATTGGATTGAGCCTTGATATGGAAACGTACTAAGTGATAACTTTCAAATTCAGAGAAACCCTGGAATTAAAAAGAAGGGGCGATCCTGAGCCAAATCCTGTTTTACAAATTTCCAAAAACAAACAAAAGTTTAAAAAAGGATAGGTGCAGAGACTCAACGGAAGATGTTCTAACAAATGGAGTTTATTCTGTGATATTGAAGTAAAGGAATATTCATTGAATTTGTTAAAAAATTCACTGCATAGTCTAGTCTTAAAGCTATTTTTACGAACTTATAAAAAATACGAGAATAAAGATAGAGTCCTTTATCTATATGTCAAGACGGGCAAGAATGAAATTTTTAGTAAGAGGAAAATCCGTCGACTTTAAAAATCGTGAGGGTTCAAGTCCCTCTATCCCCAAAAGCAAAAGCCTAGTGAACTACCCAACTATGTTATCTCATCCTGTTTTTTGGTGGTTGGTTCAAAATTCCTTATCTTTCTCATTCACTCTATTATTTTGCAAAAGTATATGAGCGTAAATGGATTTTTATTATCATACGTCTTTTTATGGATATTCAAACACGTACAAAGTGCCATCTTTAAGTTTGAGGAAGGAATCCCTTTTCAAAAGATTCATAATCCATAGAATGACCCATAAACTAAAACTTCAAAAATGATCTTTTTGAAATCGAAGAACTTCCAGGACTTGGCTAAAACTTTGTAATCTGCTCATTGGCATATACATATCATTGACATAGATCACAGCCCCTAATAAAATTAGGATGCTACGTTGGGAATGAGTCGGGATAGCTCAGCCGGTAGAGCAGAGGACTGAAAATCCTTGTGTCACCAGTTC